CAATGATATAATTCCAATATGTAAGGTCTATGAGACATCTCATAAAATAAACGGCAATGTAATAAAGCATCAATACTGATTCGTCCATAATGAAATGAATCTGTTCATAGAACAAAAAAATAAAGAGCTTCGAGCCAATCAAGACTGAGAAAATTGACTCAAGAACAAATTTCATTATGAGCTCCATTGTAGAATTCAGGCCTAACCATTAAGTAAGAAGCGATGGGAACGATGGAATCTGTGAATCCAAAAAATTCTATTGAAAACGAATTCTAATGATTCATTGATCGGGATGGCGGAACGAACCGGAGACCAATTCATCTATTCGGAAAAGTCATGAGCTAACCCTACAACTGAAATAGAGATTGAAAGAGTAAATATTCGCCCGCGAAAACTTGATTTTATTGGATTTCTAAATTTGGATCAATCCAATACGATAAAAGGCAAAACAAAATAAAGATTCGTTATAAGATTATAAAAACCAATACAATATTATCTATCCAAAAATAGAAATAAGATGTTTAGTTATCTATACAAACAAGATATACAAATTACTAATAGATTTGATATAGATTAGACGAAATCCATGATTCAGGGTATTACTCATTAAATACATGTATATCTTAATTCAAATTATATCTTAATTTCAATTAAAGATTTTTGAATCCTTTTATTCGCGAGGAGCTGGATGAGAAGAAACTCTCACGTCCGGTTCTGTAGTAGAGGTGGAATTCAGAATCAACCATCAACTATAACCCCAAAAGAACCAGATTCCGTAAACAACATAGAGGAAGAATGAAGGGAATATCTTATCGAGGTAATCATATTTGTTTCGGTAAATATGCTCTTCAGGCACTTGAACCCGCTTGGATCACATCTAGACAAATAGAAGCAGGTCGACGAGCAATGACACGAAATGCACGTCGTGGTGGAAAAATCTGGGTACGTATATTTCCAGACAAACCGATTACAGTAAGACCCGCAGAAACACGTATGGGTTCGGGGAAAGGATCCCCTGAATATTGGGTAGCTGTTGTTAAACCAGGTCGAATACTTTATGAAATGGGTGGAGTAACAGAAAATATAGCCAGAAAGGCTATTTCAATAGCAGCGTCTAAAATGCCTATACGAACTCAATTCATTATTTCGGGATAAAAATGGAGAATCAAAGGAAATAGGTCTTGGGGATTAAAAAAAAAATCGCAGGCACAGGTTTCTTTTTTTGGACAAACAATATTTCTTTTTTTTCTTCGCCCTTTGCATTGAAAGAACAGATTAAAAAAAAAAATGATATGATTCAACCTCAGACCCATTTGAATGTAGCGGATAACAGCGGGGCTCGAGAATTGATGTGTATTCGAATCATAGGAGCTAGCAATCGTCGATATGCTCATATTGGTGACGTTATTGTTGCTGTGATCAAAGAAGCAGTGCCAAATATGCCCCTCGAAAGATCAGAAGTGGTCAGAGCTGTAATTGTACGTACTTGTAAAGAACTCAAACGTGACAACGGTATGATAATACGATATGATGACAATGCTGCAGTTGTCATTGATCAAGAAGGAAATCCAAAAGGAACTCGCGTTTTTGGTGCGATTGCCCGGGAATTGAGACAGTTAAATTTTACTAAAATAGTTTCATTAGCTCCCGAGGTATTATAAATATAAAATGAGACCATGATATGGTTATAGTAGGGTATTGAAAAGAAATAGATTCAGATTAATTAGTAGATTATGTCTCACGCATATACCTTTAATAATTCATATTCATAAACAAATAAGTAAAAAAAAAACAAGAAAAACATGTTGATTATATCAAAATTTTGAGGCACCATTAATTTTAATTCATCATGGGTAGGGATACTATTGCTGACATAATAACCTGTATACGAAATGCTGATATGGATAGAAAAAGAGTGGTTCGAATAGCATCTACTAATATCACTGAAAATATTGTGAAAATACTTTTACGAGAAGGTTTTATCGAAAACGTGAGAAAACATCGAGAAAACAACAAATATTTTTTAGTTTTAACCCTACGACATAGAAGGAATAGGAAAAGGCCTTATAGAAACGTTTTAAATTTAAAACGGATCAGTCGACCTGGTCTACGAATCTATTCTAACTATCAACGAATTCCTAGAATTTTAGGCGGGATGGGGATTGTAATTCTTTCTACTTCTCGAGGTATAATAACAGACCGAGAGGCTCGACTAGAAAGAATCGGCGGAGAAATTTTGTGTTATATATGGTAATCCTTCTAATATTCGAATTGGATTCGAAACTTCCTATTTGTGAAAAAAAACAGAAAAGGGACCGGTTGTCTAATATCGTTCCTCCTCCATTAGTTGATACTTCACGGGGGTTTTACCTGGAATGAAAGAACAAAAATGGATTCATGAGGGTTTAATTACGGAATCGCTTCCCAATGGTATGTTCCGGGTTCGTTTAGATAACGAAAATCTGATTCTAGGTTATGTTTCGGGAAAGATCCGACGTAG